TACAAAGGATTTACTTGTTACTAATAGAGTATAGCCTCACCTTTCTTTTCTTTAGATCCCTTGTTTCACTCCGTAGTATCAGAAATCGGGCTGATGCAGAGGAAATGGTTGCATTTCGATACTATTAAATCGATAAAACAAAATTGGCCTTATTAGTAGGTCACATCGCTTATTCTAATGGATCTTACGGAGCCTGTTCATGTACAATATGATTGGAGCTGATCATAGATCATAGAAAAAAGTCTCTTCAAACAAACCCGCCTATCCTCACTATAGGGTATCGGATTTTTCATTTAGGGGGTGGTTGGAACAAAGACACATTAATTAGGTTGTGAATCCCAATGTGGCAGATAAGGGTATATATCTTTCTGCACGGTCCAATCAATAGTTCAAGTCACACACTCCCATAATCCATTTTTCGTCGTAGAATTCCCCTCAACTATAGCGTATAATATACTTTATTTGACACGGGACTAGTGAAGGGAAATATCCAAAGATATGTTTTATTCTTTTCAAAGAATCCATATGTCTAGCAATGAAATACAATTCTTCCTCCTCAAGCAAGAAATAAAAATATTTAATTATCAATTTTTAGCTTATGATATAGATTCTCTATAAAGGACCTGAAATCCCCTGCTTACGTATCATTAGAAAATGCATTAACATAAATACGGCAGTAAGAAGAGGTAATACAAAAGTGTGTAAACTATAAAAACGAGTCAAAGTGGATTGTCCCACACTAGCACTTCCCCGTAATAACTCTACTAAAGGAGATCCTATTACAGGAATAGCTTCCGGTACACCTGTTACAATTTTGACTGCCCAATAACCAATTTGGTCCCAAGGTAAGGAATAACCAGTTACCCCAAAAGATGCGGTCAATACAGCCAGAACCACACCGGTAACCCAAGTTAATTCGCGAGGTTTTTTAAAACCCCCAGTGAGATACACACGAAATACATGGAGGATCATCATTAGGACCATCATACTTGCGGACCATCGATGAACGGATCGGATTAACCAACCAAAATTCACTTCAGTCATTATATATTGAACAGAAGCAAAAGCCTCAGTAACAGTTGGACGGTAGTAAAAAGTCATAGCAAACCCTGTAGCTACTTGTACTAAAAAACAAGTCAGTGTAATTCCTCCTAGACAATAAAATATATTTACATGAGGGGGAACATATTTACTGGTTATATCATCTGCAATCGCCTGAATCTCGAGACGTTCTTCGAACCAATCATAGACTTTATTGAGATAGGTAACCGAATAGTACTCCCCCTCGGAGAACCGTATCTGAAAATTTCATCTCGTACAGCTCAAACAAAAAACCAAAGTATTGTTTTACTTGGAAGGGGGCTAGATTTGAAACTTTATAGCCAAACCCCCCTTTTTCACGTCTATGAGGCGACGAGTTAGTATTTGTGGTTATAATGCTAAAATCTCAAGTCGGCGCGTTGATCGTTACTGGCCTGTTGAATCTTCTATTTTCCTATTCACTACTTCTTTTCTGTGATTTTTGATTTTCTTTGTGTCTACTCGAGATTTACTCTTCTTTTTTTGATAGGAATTCTCTTGTTAAGAACCTATTAATCGATTGAAACCGCAGATTCATACTAGAACCACGATGATTACTTAAAAGTACAAAATAAGTCCAAAGATTCTATGAGTAAGAACCATTAGATAACCATTTATTCAACGAATAGATATAATAACTTAAAATAAAACTCAAGTTTTGTACTTTGATCAAAATCAGCTATCAATAAGGGAAATTTTTTCAAAAAGAAAAAAAAACCTTTTGATTTCGAACTTATAATATAACACTCTTTGGCAAATTTTTTTTTATAGCCAGCCCGGTCGCGGGGTCTGAATAATAAGTAGGAATCATAGTTATTGATTGGGATCTATTTCATATATTCTGTGCTCCAGATACTCGAATAAATATCTGACGAGGAAAAACCATCTCTATAAAGATGACAGACTCCTTCTCTGTACTACCAATAGAATCAATTAGAACAAGTCACACACTCATATTCCGGAAATACAGAAAAAAAAAGAAATTCCACGATTGAACTACCAATAAAGTAAAGGGATAATGGGATAAAAATAGGAAACCGAAATACTTTACTTTGTATTCGTATTAAAAATCTAAGAATTACCCTTTAATCTAATTCATTGAAATTCCATCCAGTAAAACGGAAGAATTATAAATTTCTAAAATAATAGATAGGAATACTGCAAATAGAGCCATCGCAACCCCCATCAAAGGAGTGGTTCCCCAGCCAGGCGCTACTTTACCATATTCTGAATTCAATGGTTTTAATAAACTACCTACAGCAGTTTGTCTTGGTCCCGATCTAGAACCGCCCTCAACGCTTTGTGTAGCCATAAATCCTCTTCTTTTGTATTCATTGAGATCTGTTGACTTTGTATACCATTCCGTTGTAAATAAACGATCTTATCATAGATCCATAGATCTATGGTAGTCTTTGAAGTTATCTAATAATGGAAACAGCAACCCTAGTCGCCATCTCTATATCTGGTTTACTTGTAAGTTTTACTGGGTATGCCTTATATACTGCTTTTGGGCAACCCTCTCAACAATTAAGAGATCCATTCGAAGAACACGGGGACTAGTTGAAGTAATGAGCCTCCCAATGTTCAATGTTATGTTGGGAGGCTCATTACTTCAATTAATAGGATGAAAAATCATTTCACTTTTTCGTTGGAACTTTCGGCGGTTCTCGAAAAAAGATAGCGAAAAAAATTATCCCTAGAGTCGAGACTAAGAGGAATGTATAAACCAATGCTTCCATAAATTTGATCATGCTTTACAATTATAGCTTCCATACCTGTTTGTTGTGGATTATCTATGGGATAAAGAAATACGAACAAGAGTCAATGAAAAGATTAAAGAAAAGATGCCAATTTATATTTCCACATTAATCTATTCTATATCAACTAAAAATAAGAGAGAAATCTTGTATTAGACGACCTGTCTTCTTGTCGTTGGATCTCCAAGTTTTTGGAATGCTCCAAATTCCACTTGAGCATCCAAATCCGGGTCAATACCAGCAAAAACATCTCTAAATAAGGTTCTAGCACCATGCCAAATGTGTCCGAAGAAGAAGAGCAGAGCAAACGACGCATGCCCAAAAGTAAACCAACCCCTTGGACTGCTACGAAAAACACCATCTGATTTCAAAGTAGCACGATCTAATTCAAAAATTTCACCCAATTGAGCACGTCTCGCATATTTTTTCACAGTCGCAGGATCACTATAACTGACTCCATTAAGTTCACCACCATAGAACTCAACAGTTACACCGACTTGTTCGACACTATACTTCGATTCTGCCCTTCTAAAGGGAACATCGGCCCTAACAATTCCGTCTCCGTCTACCAAAACAACTGGAAATGTTTCAAAAAAAGTAGGCATACGGCGTACAAAAAGTTCACGCCCTTCTTTATCTCTAAAAATAGGATGCCCTAACCAACCAACAGCTATTCCATCCCCATTGTCCATTGATCCTGCTCTGAACAACCCCCCTTTTGCCGGATTATTCCCGATGTAATCATAAAAAGCTAATTTTTCGGGAATTTTCGACCACGCTTCTGATAAACTTTGATTTTTAGCTAATCCAGCGCCAACTCTTCGATATATTTCTTGCTGGAAATATCCCTGATCCCATTGATACCGGGTAGGACCAAATAATTCGATAGGGGTAGTTGCTGAACCATACCACATAGTTCCCGCAACAACAAAAGCGGCAAAAAAGACAGCAGCGATACTACTGGAAAGCACAGTTTCAATATTTCCCATACGTAATCCTTTATACAGACGTTGGGGTGGACGGACACTAAGATGAAATAGGCCTGCTAATATCCCTAAAGTGCCCGCTGCAATATGATGAGAAGCTATTCCTCCCGGAATAAAAGGATCAAAACCTTCTACCCCCCACGCTGGATTTACAGGTTGTACCTTTCCGGTTAGTCCATAAGGATCGGACACCCATATTCCAGGACCGTACAATCCGGTTACATGAAATGCGCCAAAACCAAAACAAGCCAACCCTGAAAGAAATAAATGAATTCCAAAAATCTTGGGCAAATCCAAAGAGGGTTTTCCTGTACGTTCATCACAAAATATTTCTAAATCCCAATACACCCAATGCCAGATAGCCGCTAAGAAGCACAACCCAGAAAACACAATATGTGCACCGGCCACACCTTCGTAACTCCAAATACCCGGATTCGTTATAGTTCCTCCTGTAATATTCCAACCGCCCCAGGAATTGGTTATTCCTAAACGAGTCATAAACGGTATAACGAACATACCTTGTCTCCACATTGGATCAAGAACGGGATCAGAGGGATCAAAAACTGCTAATTCATATAGAGCCATCGAACCAGCCCAACCAGCAACTAAGGCTGTATGCATTATATGTACAGAAAGCAAACGACCGGGATCATTCAATACGACCGTATGAACACGATACCAAGGTAAACCCATGGAAATACCCCTTTATCAACGAAAAATAGACACTATGTAACTTTATTGCATTAGCAAAAACTATGCTATGAACCTCCAATTATCTTTAAGAAAGGATAATATTTGTTCTAGTCTTTTTTTTTAGTAAAAGCGGAACAATTTGGTTCCTAATAAGAACGAGAAGCAGATCTATTCTATACCCGATACGGAACAATACGCAATGGGGGTAATCCCATTTTCGATCAACAAATGCATCTATATTTAGGAATCCTTCAAAAAAAAGAACCATTCGAAATGGTAAACATTTTGATCGATTTATGACTCAAATATGATAAAAGACAATATTATTAATATTAAGCCAATAAATGCATTGTTACGCTTCCACATCAAAGTCCAATATAGTACTTAATTCTTTTTTTTTTCAGTTTATGCCTATTGGTGTTCCAAAAGTACCTTTTCGAAGTCCTGGAGAGGAAGATGCCTCTTGGGTTGACGTATAGTGCGACTTGTCAGATATATTGGGTCATATGGGATTTCACCCGTTCTCTCCCCCGATTGAGATATCATGTTTCGGCCAAAAAAAAATGGAATTACCAAGAATTTGGAGCGTGAAATGCAATTTGATTTGAGGAATATTCAAATTCATATTAGCAATTACAATAATTTATGGTTGAATTTTTTGGAACACTAAAATGAAGTCTTCATAAGTAAAGTATTCAGGCTCCCTTTACCTTTAGAAAAAAAAGATTCAATTTTTATTTTTTACTACATATATCCATATATAATAAAAGATTATTAATAAATAATATTCCATATATTTCATAGTAATCGTAATCTCAAACTTTTCGCTTTAAACCACCCCAGCGAGGAAAGAAATAAATACAGGGTTACTATTTTGCAGTGATATAAGATATCAACTCAATTGAAAACAAAAAAAAAATGAAGTTGTAAAAAAAAAGACGTAATACTATTGACATTTATCCTATATGTGCAAATAAAAATGGGGCAGATTTTTACTCGGAGTAGAGCATAAACCTAAAAGAATTGAAAAGACCTATTCAGTAACAAGAAAACAACATCGTGATTAAAATGAAATCGCGATGCAGCAATGCATCAATGATAAGTTAATTCAATATGTTTAATCTTATAATCTTAATTTAATGTATTTTTTTTTGAGAGGGAAGGGGCACAAAACGGAACTCATTTCGTTCTTGAAAAAATGACGAAAATTCGTTTCATTAATATACTAAATTTTCGAATTTCTTAGAATTAAGAAACCACTCTACTCTCAAAACGAAACTAAATAACTAAATAAATAATATATATATATATAACTAGTTTCATTTAAAGAGGGCTGGAATCTACACATTGAGGCTTTTTTTTCTCAATTTTTGTTGAACCGTATGCATCAAAAGGTGCATGTACGGCTCTTACGGGATACAAATTGGATCCTAATCAACCGACTTTATCGCGAAAGATTACTTTTTTTAGGCCAAGAGGTTGATAGCGAGATCTCGAATCAACTGATTGGTCTTATGGTTTATTTGAGTATAGAGAATGATAACAAGGATTTGTATTTGTTTATAAACTCTCCTGGCGGATGGGTAATCCCGGGGGTCGCTATTTATGATACTATGCAATTTGTTCAACCTGATGTGCAGACAATATGCATGGGATTAGCGGCTTCAATGGGATCTTTTATACTCGTCGGTGGAGAGATTACTAAACGTCTAGCATTCCCTCACGCTTAGCGCCAATGAGTTTTTTACGAAAAAAAGACTATGCATGAAATTAGAAAAATTAAGTAATAATAGCATGGCACATCGAATCCGATATACGAATTTTGTTTTTTCAAAACATTCAATTATATATCGAAAGGGTAGTATGCAATTATTCGACGAAGTTTTCCCCATTTTGTCTTCGCTATTGTCGGAGACCCATTTTAGCGTCACAAACCTTTTTTTTTTTTTTTATTTTCCCACCGAAGACTTTTTCAAAATTCCGATATTTATTTTTATTTAGTGCTATACTTATGAATATACTTTTGAAAGAGTAAAAAAACTAAAATAAATCAAAACTTTGGGATTGCTGAATCACAGAGGAGATAAATATATAAAGCAACGGAGCCATCATAGTATTTTGTTAACTACTCTGAAATCGGAAAGGAAGGATGGTAATTGGGTAGTTTGACAATGTCAATCCGATACAACCGAATATTTCTATATATTTTCTTTGATGATTCTTTGATGGAAGGTCAAACGGAATTCCATTCGAGAGCCGTATGCAATGCCTAAAGGATGCCCGTACGGTTGTTCTATACTTTCTTGTTTTCTTTATTTCTTTCCATCTCATAATCGAGAGAGAAGAACCTTTTGTTCCATCATCAGGGTAATGATACATCAACCTGCGAGTTCTTTTTATGAGGCACAAACGGGAGAATTTATCCTAGAAGCAGCAGAACTACTTAAATTGCGAGAAACCATTACAAGGGTTTATGTACAAAGAACGGGCAACCCCTTATGGGTCGTATCCGAAGATATGGAAAGGGATATTTTTATGTCAGCAACGGAAGCCCAAGCTCATGGAATTGTTGATCTTGTAGCAGTTGAATAAAAAAGCAAATAGAGGGAATAAGTTTAAATAAATCGACAATTTTTATTTTTTTATTTAGTTATTACCAGATTGACTAATATCTTAGTCATCTATTCCACGGGAAAGGAATTCATAATTAGCCGGTTAGGATCAATCTAAACCAACCCATTCATTATGGATCCGATTCAACATGCCAACTATTAAACAACTTATTAGAAACACAAGACAGCCAATCCAAAATGTCACGAAATCCCCCGCTCTCGGGGGCTGTCCTCAGCGACGAGGAACATGTACTAGGGTGTATGCGCGACTCGTTCAGATCATTTCTAATAGAAAGAGAAAGAAGAAAATCGAAGAAAGAAGTACGTACGTTCACTATATCAAACTAAAAAAGATCTATTGGATTCTTCCATTGGAAATGAAATTTATGGTTTGCGTTGGTGCAAATTGAAGTCACTTTCGTTTCAAAATTGAAGATGATCAAAAATTCCTCATTGGTAACGAATGTTTATCCATTAAGCGAGCAACTATTATTTTGAAAACCCAATTTGACTATGAAAAACGGACTAAGAGGGTCAAGGGTCAGCTCCCCCCCAGCAAATCTTCATAATTCAATATCGTTACTGTATAAGTAGATCTTCTTGTGAAAGACGTTTTTTTTACTAGTCTGGGTAGAGCAAAAGAATGTGAACTGTACAAGTTAGCAATAGTATTCATTAAATGAAGTCGAAGTAAAGGACTCCGGTGTATAGAGAGGACCTCACCGTTTTAGAAAGAACCATAGAAACGATGGAACCCAGGATTTACCTTTTATATATAGGTATTCAAATAAATTGAATTGATACTAAGTATCAAAAAACGTAAAAAATATTCTATTAAAAGAAATTCAAATAAATAGAAATGACTCGGAATAAATAAATCGTGGTTGGGAAGGTTATAGTAGCAAAAGCCATTGGAATTCTTATTTTATACATGGGAAGAATGCGTGCGTGTTGTTATTACTAAACTAGTAAATTGGAAAAGAATAACTGAAAGAAAGGAAATCCATTAGTTATTCATTAAGGTTTCATTTATTCAATGACCAGAATTACACGAGGATATATAGCTCGTAGACGTCGAACAAAAATTCGTTTATTTGCATCAAGCTTTCGTGGCGCTCATTCGAGACTTACTCGAACTATTATACAACAGAAAATCAGAGCTTTGGTTTCGTCTTATCGAGATAGAGGTAAGCGAAAGAGGGATTTTCGTCGTTTGTGGATTACTCGGATAAATGCAGTAATTCGTACTCATTTTGTATCCTATAGGTATAGTCAGTTCCTCCACAATCTGGACAACAACCGGTTGCTTTTTAATCGTAAAATAGTTGCACAAATAGCTATATTAAATAGGAATTGTCTTTATATGATTTCTAATTCGATCAAAAATAAATAAATTATTCAATTTGAAGTAAAAATTGGAATTGTAAGTTCTACTATTGAAAATGCCATTTTATGGAGAATGAACTCCGAGAAAGTAGAATAAAAATGAGTATGATAACGATAAAGTCGCTCAAAATAAAATGAGCAACAAAATCCGTCCAATAAATATCCCAGACAAAAAGATTGCTTCTTCGCCGATTCTTGTTTTTTTTTTTTTTACGATAAAATAAAATAAATTAAGTAGGAGAAATCCAATCTAATCTTGATTGGATTCTCGAATTATTTGAATAAAACTATCTCAGAGTTTCAATTTTTATTAAAATTGAAGAGGAAAGTAAGCCTACTTATTCCGGATTCTAAGACCATTAGCTCTGGTAGTCGATTCACTTCTTTCAAATTGTTTATCATTATTAAGAAAGGGTAATAAAGATAAAATCCGAGCTTGTTTTATAGCAATAGTAATTAATCGTTGTTGTTTTAAGGTCAATCTATTCACCCGTCTGGATAATATTTTTCCTTGTTCACTAATAAATCGACTAATTAAACTCATGTTTCTATAATCAATTCGATCCCCCGATTGGATCGGGGGCAAACGCCTACGAAAAGATCGTTTGGATTTCCGAAAGGGTCGCTTGAAATTTTCCATACTTTGTTTATTCCTTATCTCGAAAATACTATTTCAATCCGATCCAAAATAATTTTGAATAAAAAAAAAAGGTTTTTTTTATTTTGAGTTAATTAAATTCTGTTAACGAAACTAGAATAATGGGGTCTCTCGAATAGAAAATATGTCCTTTTGTTCTTCCTACTATAATATAAATATAAGAGTGATACACAAATAAAAAAAAACTTGGAGTCGGTTTATTTCTTTATCTCCCCGTGAATCGTATGTTTATAACAATAGGGACAGAATTTTCTCAATTCCAAGCGACTCGGCGTGTTGTGTCGATTCTTTTGAGTAATATATCTCGAAATCCCCCTTGATTCCTTATTAAGTCCGGTTCGAAGACAATTGCTACATTCCAAAATAATTGTTACTCGGGCATCTTTTCCCTTGGCCATGACCCTCCTTTAGTTTGAGTTTTTGATTCAACCAACTCTTCTTAGTTGCTAATCTTGAAGTGACTAGCCAAAAGAAAAAAAGAAATAAAAAAAAGGTTGCTAAGTTGAAATTATGAAAGATTTCTATCACAATACAATATAGTAAGAAATATGAAATAGAATTTCATATTTCTTTTGCAAGTTTAAGTGGAAGAACGAATTGAAACTCTATTGAATTTAGCTATATTCAATTCGATTTGAAGTTATAGTATATAGTACACTATTTCACTTTCCTATCTTGTATTCCAGTTTTTTGTGGCCCCCTTTCTGTGCTCACTCGATTTTTTCGAAATCGAATTGAACGCTGAGCTCAAATTTAGCCGAGGTTGAATTCATTTTTTTTTTCTATCTTTCCTCCTTTCTTTATTTTGTCTCTAAGTATCTAATTGAATTTTGGATAATTCAAACAAAAAAAAGAGGGGAAGGGATTAGTCACAGATCTTTTGATTCTATCTCTAATCTTCTTCACCCCTTCCCATGTTACTAACTAAACTAGTATGTTTAAAAAAAAGGAAATGTCAACGCATCTGGGAATAAACGATTGATCTCTATCAACAGACCTGCCAAAGACCCGAACCAGAGAGTACTTAGGACCGGTGCCACGGAAAGATAGGTTTTTAGATCTCGCATTTTTAATCCTCCTTCTTTATTTTATGTTTTAATGTTTTATTAAAATATCTGATGGTAATACATATTATATTATATGGAAGTATTTGATATTTCTTTGTATTTTACATGGGATCCCTACGTTCCATGATTGATTTAAGACGATAAAAAACGATAAGATTCTCCCTTTCTTAAAAAAAAAAAAAAGTACCTTTCTTCCCCTCCCCCCAGTATTCCTTTTTTACGATCAGTTTTTTGATATTCCTATGTATATAAGCATCTTATTTTATAATAAGAAAATCTATGTTCTATAATATGAATAATAATATTCATATTAATACGAGATTTTATCGTAGATATGAGTTAAAAGAACAAAAATAAATGTTAAGAAAAATTGTCTAGGTTCATATATTAATAGTTAATAGGAATGCAAAAAATGGAAAAACTACGATTTTTGAAAACAAGACAGGGATTCTCTACAATGACAATGTCGACCAATTGAAAGAAAGGGGTGTAGCGCAGCACGGTAGCGCGTTTGTTTTGGGTACAAAATGTCACAGGTTCAAATCCTGTCATCCCTACCCGTTACTTCTCTTATGAGAAGTAACAAGGAATAAATTTCACTCGATTCAAACCACACAGCCATTTGTTTATGTTATTCTCGACGCTAGTCTAGGCATTCAAGATAAGATTAGAGTGGGGGACAAAAAAAATCTTCTTTTTGTTAACTATTGTGATAAGAAGACTTTGTTTTATAATAAAGCGCTCTTAGTTCAGTTCGGTAGAACGTGGGTCTCCAAAACCCGATGTCGTAGGTTCAAATCCTACAGAGCGTGATTCTGGGCTTGATTAATCTTTGAATTCTATCCAAATTCAAATAATTGAGCAGAACTGTAATCTGAATTTGACCTCCTCTTTTCTTAAAAAACAAATTAACAGGAGGTCAAATTATCAAAAAAAAACTGTTAATTAATCAAAGGTCTAACTGATCACCACGTCTATATTGTAAATACGCAGTTACAAATAATCCCGCTAAAGTAATAGGAATTAGACCTAAGACAATTCCAAATAGAAAAACTTCAATCATTTCAATTTTTTTGTGAATAAAAAAGAAAAAAGAGAGGTACTATCTATCACTAAATATTAATTCGTAGTGCCAGAGAATCTCAATGATCAATAATTGTAAATACATTCGATAATGAACTATAGAATCTCGGAGTACCACAGAAAGATTTCTTTTTAGTTTTATGGGTTCGCCTCAGTCAATTAATTTCAAATCAATCGTATCTTGTTGAGACTAATAAAGAGAGCTGAGGTTATAGTTAAAGCTGCTAGTAGAAAACCAAAATAACTAGTTATAGTAAGCATGAAGGGGCTAAATGCAATATGTTCTTTTTCTACATATGTTTAGAAAACATTTCCCTAAGTTTGAAAATAAGACGATAAGAAAAAATAGCAATTGAAGCGAAAAATAATAAGTTGAATTCTTAGTTGTTAATGTATGAAGCAATCATTACACTACGACCAAAAGACTAAGGGAAACAGAGTAGACTAAAGGAAATAGAGTCTAAAAGGGGATAAGTTAATCCGTTTGAGCATCCACTCTGTTTTGATTTTGTAGATCGTTTGTTTTATCCTATCTATCAAATCGATTTTGTTTTAATCAATACTCTATACTCCTAGTACTTGTTACTGTACGAATCAGCAATTCGCTTTAAATGGAATAAACAAACGAGAAAAAAAAAAAGATTTCATTTCAAGAAAACCTTTTCTACAGGTTAGAGGTATAAAAAGGAAATTTTTTAATTTCGAATGGTGGAAAGGATAATTTAACTGTTTTTATAAAAACGAAAAACCAATCCCTTCCCCTTGGTTTACCGAACGTAAGTTTTCCGGTTCGAAAGCAATTCGAATATAATATTCGAATATTATAACGAGAAATAAACCTTATATAAATTAAAAATTTTTAAAAATTTAATCTCAAATTAGCAATTCATACTTCTACATTGACAAGGAAAAGAAAAAAAGAAATTATCGACGAGTCCAGAATTTCCATACTGATTCAAATTACGTTGCTCTCTTAGAGGAAGGATAGCTATACTGATTCGGTATACTCGAAAAAAGCCCTTGGTACAATATTGACGATCTCACAAGGATGAAGAAACGGCAGTGAATTTCCATTTACTGAGATATCATCTTTTACAGAATCGACCCCCCTTTAATCGTACAAGAATATGCGGAGCTGAGCATGTCTGGAAGCACAGGAGAACGTTCTTTTGCCGATA